ATGTAATGTATTACAATAAAGAATAAAGAAGGAGGATTTTTAATGCGAGATCTAAAAACATATTTATCTGTGGCACCGGTACTAAGTACTATATGGTTCGGCTCTTTAGCAGGTCTATTGATAGAGATCAATCGTTTCTTCCCAGATGCGCTGACATTTCCTTTTTTTTCATTCTAGTTATTGACGTGGGAGGGTTTTAATAAGATTAGAGATACAATTCCATATCCGAAATTACATCTCACCCCCGTTTTTCTCTTTTTTCCTTTTTTGAATTCCAAGAAAGGATGAAAGAGAAAGAATAAAAGTCGATTCAATCGAAACTAAAATAGGTTTACAGTTTTAATCAAATTAATAGAGTGAAAAAAGAAAAGGAAATGTCAGTCTAGGGCAAGTGTATCATACAAGGTCCTTAACAAAATCTACTACAATTAGATTAGAAATATAGTTAATTGTATTACTTATTAATTACTATCTATTATTAATTACTATCTATTGATTGCAACGAAATCTTTTCTAATTTGGTTTCTTTCTTTTTTTTTTTCTTTAGATAAAAATAAAAATATAGAAGAGTTGACTGAATCAAAAACCCAAAGGAGTTTCATGGCCAAGAGTAAAGATGTACGAGTAACTATTATTTTGGAATGTATCAGTTGTGTTCGAAACAGTGTTAATAAAGACTCAAGGGGTATTTCCAGATATATTACACAAAAGAATCGACACAATACGCCTAGTCGATTGGAATTGAGAAAATTCTGCCCCTGTTGTTCCAAACATACGACTCATGGGGAGATAAAAAAATAAACGGAACAGTCAAAATGACATATTATAATATATTATAATATCTAAATATAGATTCGAATCTAAATAAACCCATCTATAAACAACCCCAATCCTATTTTTGAATTAGAATTTATTTTAAATCCGACCGAAATAGGATTTCTGGAAAAGGAATAAACAAACCATGGATAAATCCAAACGACCCTTTCTTAAATCGAAGCGATCTTTTCGTAGACGTTTGCCCCCGATCCAATCGGGGGATCGAATTGATTATAGAAACATGAGTTTAATTAGTCGATTTATTAGTGAACAAGGAAAAATATTGTCAAGACGCGTAAATAAATTGACCTTGAAACAACAACGATTAATTACTACTGCTATAAAACAAGCTCGTATTTTATCTTTGTTACCTTTTCTTAATAACGAGAAACAGTTTGAAAGAACTGAGTCGACTGCTCAAACAATAGGCCTTAGAACTCGAAATAAATAGGTTTAGCTTACTTTTTTTTAATCGAATAAAAATTGCAATTCGAACTGAACTTAGGTTGGTGTTGTGTTCGAAAAATAGGATAATCTAGATTTGATTCGTGTGTCATAATAAAAAAGGCCGCGGGGCCGAATAAATCATTTTTTATTAAACTCTTTTGTTCATTTTGACAACTTTATCTTAATCTTATCCTATTTTATACTCTACCTTCCCGGAGTTGATTCTCCGGGGAATTCCATTCAAATTACTCCAATGGATCCAATATTTCATTTGAAATCATATAAAGACAATTCCTATTTAATATAGCTAGTTGTGCAAGTATTTTACGATTTAAAAGCAATTGACTTTTGTACAGATCATTTATTAGTCTACTATAACTATAAGATACTCCTCTCTTGCGAATTACTGCATTTATCCGAGTAATCCACAAACGACGAAAATCTCTCTTTTTCTTATCTCGATCGCGATGAGCCGAAATTAAAGCTCGTATTTTCTGTTGAGTAATAGTTCGAGTAAGTCTTGAATGAGCCCCCCGAAAACTTGATGCAAATAAACGAATTTTGTTTCTACGTCTCCGAGCTATATATCCTCGCCTAATTCTAGTCATTGAATAAATGAAACTTTGAGGAATAACTAATTGAGTTTCTGTCTGTCAGTTATTCCTTTTCCCCTTACTGATTTTTTTATAACAAAACGGATTCTTCGGATATATAAAATAAAAATTCCAATGACGTTTGCTACTATAACCTTCCCAACCACAATTTTTTTCTTTTTTCGAAGTGAACTGTCTAAAAATAAGAAATTGCTTGATATCTAGTATCAATAACATAGTAAAATAGATATATATAGAATAAATAATAGAGTGGTTCCATCGTTTCTATGGTTACTTCTTAAACGGTGAGGTCCTCTCTATACACCGGAGCCTTTTCCTTCATTTAATGAATCTTATTTTTTGGTAACTTGTACAGTTCACACCGTTATGCGGCTCTACCCACGAATTATCCAGTAATAGGTCTTTTACAATGAGATCCACCGATACAGTAACGGTATTTAATTCTGAAGGTTAGCTGGGTAGCTGATCCTGTTAGGCCGTTCTTGGAAGTCTAAAATTTCTTCTGCTAAATAGGATTTCCCCCGCTTAATGAATAACCCTTTTGTTATCAATGGGGAATTGCTTCTCAGCTTATTGGATTTGCACCAACGGAAACCATAAATTTCATACACAATAAATAGGGGGATAGAATAGATTTTAGCCAGTGAACGGAAAAATTCCATTTGCGTTTTTATTCTATTTAGTTATTGGTACTGATCAGTCAGACGGATTACTACTGGTTGTTATTGGTTCCTTTCTTTTGTTCCAGCCCCTGATCTGAACGAGTCGCACATACACCCTAGTACATGTTCCCCGGCGCTGAGGACATCCCCTAAGAGCGGGGGATTTTGTGACATTTCGTATTGGCTGTCTTGTGTTTCTAATAAGTTGTTTAATAGTTGGCATGCTGAATCGTATACAGACTGAGCTGGTTTAGATCGCTCTTAACCGGATGCTTATGAAGTTTTTCGATTTAATAGACTATTAAAGAATTGGGTAAGACGATAAGTAAAATATCAATCAAATCGTGGTTGTGAAATCCTTGATATTTTCATTCAACTGCTACAAGATCCACAATTCCATGAGCTTGGGCTTCTGTTGCTGACATAAAAACATCCCGTTCCATGTCTTCGGATACAACCCAAAAAGATTTACCTGTTCTTTGGACATAAACCATTGTGATAGTTTCGCGCAGGTTCAGTAGTTCTTCCGCTTCCAGGACAAATTCTCCTGTTTGGGACTCATAAAAAGAACTCGCAGGTTGATGGATCATTACCCTGATGATATAATATACAAAAGGGTTTTGCAGAATGGAGTAAAGAGAAAGAGACTAACAAGAAAAAATAGAACCGTACAGGCATTTTTTACATATTGCATACGGCTCACGAATGGAATTTCCTATCAAAGATAAAATAGGATTTCTCATACCCAGATCGAAAATAGGTCCAATTACCACCCTTCTTTATTGGAGGAGTTCAAAATACTATGATGGTTCCGTTGCTTTATATATTTATTCCGTCTGTGATTCAGCAATCCCAAAGTTTCTTTTTGATGCGCTCAAATAAAATACGGAAAACTGTTTCATAACATAAATTTATGCAGAGCTTTTCGGTGTGAAAAAGGTTTGTGACACTGAGATTCCGATAGATCAAAATAAATCAAATCGGAAATACTGAGTATTTCAGACTGCTCTTTCGATACATAATTTAATGGTTTGAGAAAAAATTATCATATCGAATTGGAAGTGCCATGCTATTATTACTCAAGATTCTTAATTTCATATGGCGAAGGCATAGACTTCTTTTTTTATCTCAAATAAAAAACTCATTGGCGCCAAGCGTGAGGGAATGCTAGACGTTTGGTAATTTCTCCCCCGACCAGGACAAAAGATCCCATTGAAGCGGCTAATCCCATGCATATTGTATGTACATCTGGTGGCACAAATTGCATGGTATCATAAACGGCGATTCCGGGTATTACCCATCCACCGGGGGAGTTTATAAATACATAAAGCTCTCTGTTACGATCTTCTATAGTGAGATATACCATAAGACCAATAAGTTGATTGGAGAGTTCGTTATCAACCTCTTGGCCTAAAAAAAGTAATCTTTCTCGATAAAGTCGGTTGATTAGGATAAAACTGTATCCCTTAGGAACCGTACATGCACCTTTTAATGCATACGGGTCAAAAGAATTGTGCAAAAAAGACTCAATGTATAGATTTCGGCTCCTGCTCTTTTTTTAAAAGCAAAATCATTCTAACGAAGGAGCTTTTTCTTCTAGTGTTTGTTGTAAGAAAGAAAAGTTTGTAACCCTTTCACTAGAATTTCCCTCTAATATATAAAAATAGAAAAGTTCATTAACCTTGTTGAATTAACTCCTCAATTGATGTATTCTTTCATCGAGATCCGCCCGCAATCACGATGTTATTTTCTTGTTCCTGAATGGGCCTCTTGAATTCTTTTAGGTTTATACCTCTACTCCAGGTAAAGATAGTTCCGATTGTGATTTGCACATATAGGACAAATGGACCTACTACCATTTCTTTTTGCTACAAATTTTTGTTGAATCAATTTCATGTCTTCGGCCAAATTTTCGACACATTCAGCCTATTTTCCTTAATTAATTAACAGGGATTATTCGTATTTTTTCGTATAGGAAAAAAGAGAATTTCTAATGAGGTATCAATCAATAACCTAGTCAAATAGAAAAACTAGTAATACAAAATTTAGAATTCGAAATAGACACAGCAATCGTTGATATATTACTAAGGTACTTTTTTATAAACGGAGCCTGGATAATTTGATTGGTCCAACCAAGTCAACCATAAATTATTCTAATTGATAATATTAATCTGGATTCCCCTAAAATAGATCGAATTTCACTTCACGCTCCAATTTTTTGATAATCTTTCTTGGTCGAATCAGAGGATCTCTCGATCGGGGGAGAGAACGGGGAAATCCCGTATGACCCAATATATCTGACAAGTCACACTATATGTCAACCCAAGATGCATCTTCCTCTCCAGGACTTCGAAAAGGTACTTTTGGAACACCAATAGGCATTAAATGAAAAAAATGAAGTAATCTATTTTACTTTGATGTGAAAACGTAATAGTGGGGGTAGTTTATTGTCTTCATAATAGTGGTCTTTATTTAGTTTACCATATCAAATTTGATCTATAGATTGGAGAAGCTCTTTGATAAAAGAAGTCAGAATGACTCAAGACAAATTCTTATAAATATACCCGTCGAATGATGAACAAGTAGGGATCCATTTGCTCATACAAAATGGTTTAACCACCCATTGCGTATTGATACTTATCGGGTATAGAATAGATCTGCTTCTCTTTGTTCCTATAAACAGAATTGTTCCATTATTAGCAATAGAATAGAACAAATAGTAATCCTTACTTCACGAGAATTTACTGAAAAGGGGGGGGGGTCCCTAGCATCATTATTTCCAATGCAATAAAGTTACATAGTATCTATTTTTCTTTCATAAAGGGGTATTTCCATGGGTTTGCCTTGGTATCGTGTTCATACCGTCGTATTGAATGATCCTGGTCGGTTGCTTGCTGTCCATATAATGCATACGGCTCTGGTTGCTGGTTGGGCCGGTTCAATGGCGTTATATGAATTAGCAGTTTTTGATCCTTCTGATCCCGTTCTTGATCCAATGTGGAGACAAGGTATGTTTGTTATACCCTTCATGACACGTTTAGGAATAACTAATTCATGGGGCGGTTGGAGTATTACAGGTGGAACTGTAACAAATCCAGGTATTTGGAGTTACGAAGGAGTGGCCGGGGCACATATTATGTTTTCGGGGTTGTGCTTCTTGGCAGCTATTTGGCATTGGGTATATTGGGATCTAGAAATATTTTCGGATGAACGTACAGGCAAGCCTTCTTTGGATTTGCCCAAGATCTTTGGAATTCATTTATTTCTTTCAGGGGTGGCGTGCTTTGGTTTTGGCGTATTTCATGTAACAGGTTTGTATGGTCCTGGCATATGGGTGTCCGATCCTTATGGATTAACTGGAAAAGTACAATCGGTAAACCCAGCATGGGGCGTGGAAGGTTTTGATCCTTTTGTTCCGGGCGGAATCGCCTCTCATCATATTGCAGCAGGCACTTTGGGCATATTAGCGGGCCTATTCCATCTGAGTGTCCGTCCGCCCCAACGTCTATACAAAGGATTACGTATGGGTAATATTGAAACTGTCCTTTCCAGTAGTATCGCTGCTGTCTTTTTTGCTGCTTTTGTTGTTGCGGGAACTATGTGGTATGGTTCTGCAACTACCCCAATCGAATTATTTGGTCCTACTCGTTATCAATGGGATCAGGGATACTTCCAGCAAGAAATATATCGAAGAGTCAGTGCTGGCCTAGCCGAAAATAAAAGTTTAACAGAAGCTTGGTCAAAAATTCCGGAAAAATTAGCGTTTTATGATTACATCGGCAATAATCCGGCAAAAGGAGGATTATTCAGAGCAGGATCCATGGACAGTGGGGATGGAATAGCTGTTGGATGGTTAGGACACCCCGTCTTTAGAGATAAAGAAGGACGTGAACTTTTTGTCCGTCGTATGCCTACCTTTTTTGAAACATTTCCCGTTGTTTTGGTAGATGGAGACGGAATTGTTAGAGCTGACGTTCCTTTTAGAAGGGCAGAATCGAAGTATAGTGTTGAACAAGTAGGTGTAACTGTTGAGTTCTATGGTGGTGAACTTAACGGAGTCAGTTACAGCGATCCCGCTACTGTGAAAAAATATGCGAGACGCGCTCAATTGGGTGAAATTTTTGAATTAGATCGTGCTACTTTAAAATCTGATGGTGTTTTTCGTAGCAGTCCACGAGGTTGGTTTACTTTTGGACATGCATCGTTTGCTCTGCTCTTCTTCTTCGGACACATTTGGCATGGTGCTAGAACTCTGTTTAGAGATGTTTTTGCAGGTATTGACCCAGATTTGGATTCGCAAGTAGAATTTGGAGCATTCCAAAAACTAGGAGATCCGACTACAAGAAAACAAGCCGTCTAATACAACATTGTTGGGATATCTTTTGCTTCTTTATTTATTTTACCTAGGGTATTAGAAAAATCCTAATTTGAATCACTACCATTTCTTTGACTCTTGTTTTTTTTATCCGGTAGATGGTTCAAAATAAACAGGTATGAAAGTTATAATTGTAAACCACGATCGAACCTATGGAAGCATTGGTTTATACATTCCTCTTAGTCTCGACTCTCGGGATAATTTTTTTCGCTATCTTTTTTAGAGAACCGCCGAAAATTCAAACTAAAAAATGATTTTTGATTCTCTCAATTGAAGTAATGAGCCTCCCAAACTATGGAGGCTCATTACTTCAATTAGTCTCCGTGTTCCTCGAATGGATCTCGTAGTTGTTGAGCGGGTTGCCCAAAAGCGGTATATAAGGCGTACCCAGTAAAACTTACAAGTAAACCAGATACAGAGATGGCGACTAGGGTTGCTGTTTCCATTATTATAGAATTTCAAGATCACAATGAATCTATGATAAGATTGTTTATTTACAACAGAATAGTATACAAAGTCAACAGATCTCAATTACTATAATACGATTTATGGCTACACAAACCGTTGAGGAGAGCTCAAAAGCACGTCCAAAACAAACAGGTCTAGGGGGGTTGTTGAAACCGTTGAATTCGGAATATGGTAAAGTAGCTCCTGGATGGGGAACTACTCCTTTGATGGGTGTCGCAATGGCTCTTTTTGCAATATTCTTATCTATTATTTTGGAGATTTATAATTCTTCCGTTTTACTGGACGGAATTTCAATGAACTAGATCCACAAGAATCTCGGCTTTATCAATATAAAGTGACTAATTTAGGGCTCAGATTTCTACCCCATTATTTTTTGGTAGTTCGACCGCGAAATTTTTTTGTTTCTGTATTTCCGGAATATGAGTGTGTGACTTGTTAGAATTGATCCTAGTGCTAGTACAGAAAACCGATCTGTCATCTCGATAAAGATAGGTTTTTACCTCGTCGGATACTTATTCCACTAGTATTTGAAACACGAAATATATGAAATAACTCATGAAATAGTGTAACTATGATTTATATTGAATAGTTAGACCCCATGACCGGCCCCCAAACCATTTTCAAAGAATAAGAAGCTAGCAAATTCGAAATGAAAAGATTTTTCTTTTTTCAACTCCTGTTTATGCTTATTTTAAGCACAAGGACAACAGTTTCTTTGCTTTGGGTTTTGGGTCATTATTATATTATCGATATCGATTCATTAAATAAGTGATGATCCAAGGGTTTTTACTCAGAGAAGCTTTGGGCTAAACTTGAAGTTTTTCTTGAGAATCATAATCATCCGAGGTGTAAGTATGAATCTAAGGTTTTAATTAATTCATAGGGTCTTAACAAGAGAATTCCTATTAATAAAAAAAAAAGACGAATTACATACAAATCAAAAGAATAATCAAAGAAAAAAAAGAAATAGGGAACGAGAAGATTCACGAGGCCTTTAAAGATTACCATAAAGATAAATGAGCCAACTTGATGTTGTGGCACTATCACCATAAAGAAGAATTGTCGGATTTTTTTATTCTTTCGTCTCGTCAAAGAAGATTGAATCAAAAAAGAAAGTCAGAAGTTTCCAACCTTCTATTCCATACTCGTTGCAATCAGCCTTTGTGTGCTTTTGCTTGAGCTGTACGAGATGAAATTCTCCTATACGGTTCTCGGAGGGGGAGCCCTCTTGGTTTACCTATCTCAATAAAGTGTATGATTGGTTCGAAGAACGTCTCGAGATTCAGGCGATTGCAGATGATATAACTAGTAAATACGTTCCTCCCCATGTCAACATATTTTATTGTCTCGGAGGAATTACGCTTACCTGTTTTTTAGTACAAGTAGCTACAGGATTTGCTATGACTTTTTACTACCGTCCGACTGTTACTGAGGCTTTTTCTTCGGTTCAATATATCATGACTGAAGCTAACTTTGGGTGGTTAATCCGATCGGTTCATCGATGGTCGGCAAGTATGATGGTCCTAATGATGATCCTGCACGTATTTCGTGTTTATCTCACCGGTGGGTTTAAAAGACCCCGCGAATTAACTTGGGTTACAGGTGTGGTTCTGGCTGTATTGACCGCATCTTTTGGTGTAACCGGTTATTCCTTACCTTGGGACCAAATAGGTTATTGGGCAGTCAAAATTGTAACAGGCGTACCCGACGCTATTCCTGTAATAGGATCGCCTTTAGTAGAGTTATTACGTGGAAGTGCGAGTGTGGGCCAATCCACTTTAACCCGGTTTTATAGTTTACACACTTTTGTATTACCCCTTCTTACTGCTGTATTTATGTTAATGCACTTTCCAATGATACGTAAACAAGGTATTTCTGGTCCTTTATAGAGAAGAGAGATCATAGCTATTTCAAATAAATCTTTCTATCACGTGGTAGAGGAACAACAGTATTTCATTGCTACACATATGGATTATTGAAAAGAATAGGACATGTATTTGGATATTTCCCTTCAACTATTTGTGTCAAATAAATAATCCACTATTGTGGGGTTAAAGGGAATTTTCTAAAGAAAAAATGGATTATGGGAGTGTGTGACTTGAACTATTGATTGTGCCATGTAGATATATGTTATCTGCCACATTAGAATTCAGAACCAAATGTGTCTTTGTTCTAACCACCGTGTAAGCCCCATGCAGAGGATAGGCTGGTTCGCTTGAAGAGAATCTTTTCTCTATGATCAAAAACTCAAATCTATTCGTGTCGTGCGTGAATAGGCTCCGTAAGATCCAGTATAATAAGTGATGTGGCATGAGCCAAATTTGGTATCGATTTTACTTAATTCTTATTTAAGTTAATCTTTATTAATAGTATGGAAATGCATCCATTTCCTTTGCATTGAGCCGAATTATGATACTATCGGAGTGAAACAAGGGATCTAACGGAGAAAAGGGGCTAGACTCTATTAGTAACAAGTAAAATCTTTATATGTAAAAAGGGCTCGAGATACTTTGGGGATAAACGCCAATTAATTGCAAAGATCTGAGACAACCCAGAAAGCACTTGATCAAGATCAACTTTGTATGTAAGCCTACTTGGGTATTGAGCATTTAATTATT